CGAGGATTTTTATCTTGATACTCATCAAGATAATTTGGAATTGGTAAAACTTAACTTAAAAAAAGAAGAGAAAAATGAAAAAAAAGATTGATACATAAGATAAATACAAGAATAGATAAGAAGAGACTCGTCCACCTCCCATATATTTAACCCCTTCCCCTATAAAGAAACTGGTAACGCCGACCCCGTTTGTAATTCCATCAATTATATGTCTATCAAAAAACTGAATTCGTGCAGCTAATCCTCTTATACCTACAGTAAAAATCCTAGTATAAAAAATATCTATGTAACCACGATTATATGACCAATTGTATATCACATTTTCCACTTGGTCCAAGAGAATTCTCTTGGGGCCCCCCTTTACAAACAAATTGACTAAGTCCAAATTCGGTAGAGATGAATAAACAGATCCATATAAAATAGATGCTATAAATAATCCAAAAAGAGCTATACTGACCGAAAAAACTGCATTTTTCAAAAAATCATACCAATCTGAGGAACCATTCAAATTTGGATGGAAAAAGTTTGTGGACGGAGTTAACCATTTCGATAATAGATCAAAATCTATTACTCCTTGATCAAAATGAATTCCGATTGATCCAACGAATAAAGTAAATAGTACCAATACAAGCAGAGGAAATAACATAGTATTGTCCGACTCATGAGGATAGGTGTAAGTATATTTATTTCTAAAGTGAGTACTAAAGTATCGTATTCTATTTCTTCCATTATCATCAATTTGATATGTATCCTTTGAAAAAAAGGAGACCTTATTATTCATTGTTGATAAAAGTAAATTTCTATTGACTGCTTTTGGCACTTTTTTTCCCCATAAAGATATTGAATAGAAAGAACTATTTTTAGTGCTACTGTAATTTTGAAAATGAATGCGCAAATGTCCATCAAAGGTAAGTAAATACATCCGAAACATATAAAATGCGGTTAATCCCGCCGTAAAGGAAGCTATTATTGCGAAAGTTGGTGAATACAACCAACTATCGTTAAGAATTTCATCTTTGGACCAAAAACAAGCAAGAGGCGGAATACCACAAAGGGAGAGTGTACCTAAGAAAAAGGTAATTCTTGTAATTGGAACATATTTTGTTAAACCGCCCATAAGAACCATATTTTGACTTTTATCTGGTGAATATCCAACAATGGGTTCCATTGAATGAATAATTGATCCGGATCCCAAAAACAATAAAGCTTTCGAATAGGCATGAGTGATCAAATGGAATAAAGCGGCTCGATAAGAACCTATACCCAGAGCTAACATAATATAACCCAATTGAGACATTGTCGAGTAAGCTAAACTTCTTTTAATGTCTCTTTGAGCAAGAGCCAAAGTAGCTCCTAATAGTACTGTTATTACGCCTATTGAAGAAATGATATTCATTATGGAAGGTATAACTATGAAAAGAGGAAGAAGCCGAGCTACAAGAAAAATTCCCGCTGCTACCATAGTAGCAGCATGTATAAGAGCAGAAATGGGAGTGGGTCCTTCCATAGCATCAGGTAACCATATGTGAAGGGGGAATTGTGCGGATTTAGCAACTGCACCAACGAATAAAAAAAAAGCACACAGAGTAGCAAATAAGGAATTTACTTCATTATGATGAACCAAGTTATTAACTATTTCGAACAAATCCCGAAATTCTAAACTACCAGTTATCCAATAAAGTCCTAAAATTCCTAATAATAAACCAAAATCCCCTATACGATTGGTTACAAAAGCTTTTTGGCAAGCACTTGCCGCACTCGGTCGTGTGAACCAAAAACCTATTAATAAATAGGAACACATTCCTACAAGTTCCCAAAAAATATAAATTTGTATCAAATTGGAACTAGTAACTAATCCTAACATAGAACTATTGAAAAAACTCATATAGGCAAAAAATCTCAAATATCCTTGATCGTGAGACATATAATTGTCACTATAAATAAGAACCATAATTCCAACAGTAGTAATTAATATTGACATAATAGAAGTAAGTGGATCGATCAAGTGTCCGAACTCTAAAGAAAAATCATTATTGACGGTCCAAGACCATAGATATTGATAGATAAAATTTCCATTTATTTGCTGAATAGATAGATTGGCCGAAAATGCCATAGCTATACTTAGCATCAAAACACTCGGAAAAGCCCACATACGACGAATATTTTTTGTTGCTGTCGGAATAAGCAGAAGTCCAAATCCTATTAACATAGTAACTGGAAATGGAAGAAAGGGTATTATCCATGCATATTTATATGTATGTTCCATAAAAAAAACAAATTTTCATTTTTTTTCTTATAATTTAATTGTTTCCGATTCATCAATTCTTATCGCTTTCGAAAGGAACAATAAAAAAATCAACAAAAAAAGATATGAAAAACTCAACTATTTTTATTTTTCATTATTCTGACTTTTCTCAGATATTGGAAATATTCAAAAGTTCCAATTCAAATGATATGAGAACAAGCATATATATATATATATATATATATATATATATATATATATATATATATATATATATATATATATATATATATGAAATATATATCATTATATCATATGTAAATATAATATATTTTTATTGTATGTTCTGAAAAAACTATTATCGACGAAATTAAGTTAAGTATAGAAAATGACTAAAAAGAACGATCTATTTTGAGCAATACATGTCTTTCACATACAACAATAAAAATGAGTAACTCTTTTTTTTTGAATGGCAGTTCCAAAAAAACGTACTTCTATATCAAAAAAACGTATTCGTAGAAATATTTGGAAGAAAAAAGGATATTTAGCTGCAATAAAAGCTTTTTCTTTAGCAAAGTCAGTTTCTACTGGAGATTCAAAAAGTTTTTTTGTGCGACAAACAAATAAGAAAATCTTGGAATAATCGGAATTTCCATGGCTAGAAGAATTTCCAATTTTGGAATATGAATAATTCCCTTTAACTAAATGTATTGATGTATTGAACTCAATACAATATTAGTTAGAACTAGCTGCTATGATATGTAGAATAAGAATTTCTCTATCTGTCGGTTCTAAGTATCATTATTTTTTTTTCATTCTAGTTTTTATTAGAATCTATTTATTAATTCGTGAGATGTTTTTTTCCTATTCATTTTCTTTTCACAACGGAAAAATAGAATGAACAAAGATTTTTCCGTTGTGAAAAGAAAATTGTGATGGATGCGGAAACTCTTTTGTTTTATTATATGCTTAACTCAAGACCAAGTTGGTTTCATAAAAAAAAAAAAATCTTTTTGACAATTTAATTTGTTTTTCATTTATCTGATTTCGTGGATTCAATTCAAAATAAATAAAAAATATAAAAAGAGGACAATTCACAATTCTTAGTTTCTGTTTCGACTGAAAACCAAATTTGTATTTCAAGTTACAAGTGTTCCGGGAGAACTTAATATACAGATAGTACGTAAAAGTGGATTCTTAAAACGGAACCTACGATGATACTAACCTAAGTCAAAATTATTGAAAATTCAAAGATGAATTTAAAAGAGCTCTTATTTATCAGTTCTAATATTTCCTAAACTATATTGAATCCTTGAATCTAGATCTAGACGATTCAACATGAATTGACTATTATTATTTCAAGTAAGCCGCTATGGTGAAATCGGTAGACACGCTGCTCTTAGGAAGCAGTGCTAGAGCATCTCGGTTCGAGTCCGAGTGGCGGCATACTGTAAAAAAGATACAATGGATCCTATAATGTATTTAATTCCCGATTTCCATTCTGTAATGGGACCTTTTTTATGTTGATATTTGTGACTTTAGAACATATATTAACTCATCTCTCTTTTTCGATCATTTCAATTGTGATTACGATTCATTTGATGACCCTATTAGTACACGAAATCATAGGGTTGCGTGATTCGTCGGAAAAAGGAATGATAGTTACTTTTTTTTCTATAACAGGATTATTAGTTACTCGTTGGATTTCTTCGAGACATTTTCCATTAAGTAATTTATACGAGTCTTTAATCTTCCTTTCGTGGAGTTTTTCCATTATTCATCTAATTTCCAAGATATGGAATCATAAAAATGATTTAAGCGCAATAACCGCCCCAAGTGCCATTTTTACCCAAGGTTTCGCCACATCGGGTCTTTCAAGTGAAATGCATCAATCGTCAAGATTAGTACCCGCTCTACAATCTCAGTGGTTAATGATGCACGTAAGTATGATGTTATTGAGCTATGCAGCTCTTTTATGTGGGTCGTTATTATCAGTCGCTTTTCTAGTCATTACATTTCGTAAAAACATCGATATTTTTTGTCAAATAAAAATTTTCTTAATTAAGATTAAGTCATTTTTATTTGACAAAATCGAATACTTGAACAAAAAAAAAAATGTTTTTAAACACACTTCTTTTGTTCCATTTCAAAATTATTACAAATATCAATTAACTCAGCGTTTGGATTATTGGAGTTATCGTGTCATTAGTTTAGGGTTTACCTTTTTAACCATAGGTATTCTTTCTGGAGCAGTATGGGCTAACGAGGCATGGGGATCTTATTGGAATTGGGACCCCAAAGAAACTTGGGCATTTATTACTTGGACCATATTCGCGATTTATTCACATACTAGAACAAATCCAAGTTTGCAAGGTACGAATTCGTCACTTGTAGCGTCTATAGGATTTCTTATAATTTGGATATGCTATTTTGGGATCAATCTATTAGGAATAGGTCTACATAGTTATGGTTCATTCACATTAACATCTAATTGAACAAATTCCATGAGGAATACATAAGACCGTCGTACAATACGTAACGGAAAGTTTGTGCAGGTTTTTGAGAACCATTTGAATGATTCCTTGATTCAAATGGTTCTCAAAAACTCGGAATATATCTTATTATAATTCTAATTCACTTTATTTTTTGTGTTGTACAGCTCAAAAATCTATCATATTGAAAATAATTAGATAGGATAGTTTGTACCTTGTCAACTGATAGCGAAAGAACAAAATCAGGATAAATACCAATCCCTATTACGGGTAAAAAGATACAGATTGAAACAAATAGTTCTCGTGGTCCAGAATCCACAAAATTGGAGTTTGGAACATTGAATAGTTTGTATCCATAAAACATCTGACGTAACATAGATAATAAATAAATAGGAGTTAATATCATTCCAATTGCCATTACAAAGGTAATTAGTATTTTGGGCATTAAAAGATATTTTGGACTGGTAATTATTCCAAAAAATACTACTAATTCTGCAACAAAACCACTCATTCCTGGCAATGCAAGAGAAGCCATCGAGAAACTACTAAACATGGTAAATATTTTTGGCATTGGGATCGATATCCCCCCCATTTCGTCGAGATAAACAAGACGTATTCTATCACAACTCGTTCCTACCAAGAAAAAAAGTGCAGCACCAATAAATCCATGAGAGAGTATTTGTAAAACGGCTCCGTTGAGTCCCATGTCGGTTATAGAACCAATTCCTATAATTATGAAACCCATGTGAGATACAGAAGAATAGGCTATTCTCTTTTTTAAATTGCGTTGACCAAGAGAGGTTGAAGCTGCATAGATTATTTGTATTGTCCCTATTATTACCAACCAGGGAGAAAATATAGAGTGGGCGTGCGGTAATAATTCCATATTGATCCGAATCAATCCATATGCCCCCATTTTTAATAAGATTCCAGCTAGAAGCATACATGTACTGTAATGTGCTTCCCCATGGGTATCTGGTAGCCATGTATGTAGGGGTATAATCGGCGATTTGACAGCATAAGCAATAAGGAAGCCCAAATAGAATATTATTTCTAATGTCACAGGATATGACTGATTAGCTAATCTTTCAAAATCCAATATCGGTTCATTGGAACCATATAAACCCATACCTAGAACTCCTATTAAGAGAAAAATGGAACCCCCGGCAGTGTACAAAATAAACTTTGTGGCTGAGTACAAACGTTTCTTTCCTCCCCACATGGATAAAAGTAAGTAAACAGGAATTAATTCTAACTCCCACATGAGAAAAAAAAGTAAAAGGTCTCGAGAAGAAAATAATCCTATTTGGCCACTGTACATTGCTAACATCAGGAAATAGAACAATCGCGAATTTCGAGTAACAGGCCAAGCTGCTAAAGTGGCTAAAGTAGTGATAAATCCTGTCAGTAAAATAGGTCCTATGGAAAGTCCATCGATTCCCAGTCTCCAGTGAAAATCAAAAACATTTATCCATTTTAAATCCTCCTCCAATTGAATTAATGGATCATCCAATTGGAAATGATAACAGAACACATAGGTTGTTAGAAGGAGTTCCCACAAGCATATACATATAGTATACCACCGAATTACCTTATTCCCCCTATGAGGAAGAAAGAAAATTGAAGAACCCGCGAATATCGGCAAAACTACAAGTAGTGTTAACCAAGGGAAATAACTCGTGATAAAGACAAGATGCATTTTGACCAAAAAACCCGTGCTCGGAATAATATATTTTCTCGAGTACGGGTTTTTGTCGGTAAAAAGGAATCAAATGATTCAAGTGGAGTTTTTTATAACGTATCAATAAGATAGACCCATGCTGCGAGTTGTTTCATGCCATAAATAAACACGGACACTCAAAAAATCTGTTGGACAAGCGGATTCACATCTCTTACAACCTACACAGTCCTCGGTTCTTGGCGCGGAAGCAATTTGCTTAGCTTTACATCCGTCCCAAGGTATCATTTCCAATACATCTGTGGGGCAGGCTCGTACACATTGAGTACACCCTATACATGTATCATAAATTTTTACTGAATGTGACATTGGGTCTATAAATTCCAGTTTTGAACATAAAAAATTTTCGATCTGGTAAAGTAAAATCAGGAGGAAATGAATTATATATTTATATTGTATTGTAGACACCAGACGAATCAATGGTTTATCAAAAAATCTAATGTTAAAAATCAATATATTTCTAAATCTGTTCATGAGAAAGGACCAAGATACTTTGATTTCCGTTTCAACAACCATGATTATACAAGTCACACATATGACTTCACATTGACATTGGCCAACAGATCATCAATATTTCAATAGTAATATAAAAATATATTACTATACATATTACTATAAAAAAAAGAATAAAAAACGAAAGAATTTATATCTATATTTTATTTATATTATTTTATTATTTATGTCTTTATTTATATTTATATGATAGTTATGACTAATTATTCAACAAATTTGATTGATTGATACGAGTTGATTTTCTGTTACGATAAATCGACGAAACAATAGCTAGCCCAATAGCTGCTTCCGCAGCCGCAATGGCTATAACAAAGATTGAGAAAATGTCTCCTTTTAATTGGCGACTATCAAATATATTAGAAAATGTTACGAGATTTATATTAACCGAATTTAGTATAAGCTCAAGACACATAAGTGCTCTAACCATGTTTCGACTTGTGATCAATCCATAGATACCGATAGAAAATAAGTAGACGCTCAAAAAAAGTATATGTTCAAACATCATTGGCTAACTCCTCATGAATCTCGATTCATTTCAATATGAACAACAATTCAACCGATTTGATTGACCAGAATCGAGTAATTACAGAAAAAAGAGGGTATCAGAAGTAGATTAAATGAAAAACTTTCCCTTTTTCATTGGATTTTGAATTTCTAATAATTGTATTAATTCTAAGTATTTCTTATTGACGAGCCATAGTAATTGCACCTATCAAAGAAACTAAAAGAATTATAGAAATGAGTTCAAACGGAAGATAAAAATCTGTTGATAAATGAATTCCAATTTGTTGAACGTTACTAATAAGGTCCTGTTCTATAATCTGATTTGATCTTGTAGTCCAAATAATTCCATACCATGACGTATCTAAGATAGTAGTAATTAGTGAAAAAAGAATACTTATACAAACCAGTGAAGTGACTCCATCTCCAACAGTCCAAAAATAGGAATCGTTCGAATATTCTGAACCATTCATGAACATAACAGCAAATATGATTAAGACATTTATGGCTCCTACATAAATAAGGAGCTGTGCGGCAGCTACAAAATAGGAGTTTGATAGAATATAGAATAAGGATATACAAACAAGAACCAATCCCAACGAAAAGGCAGAATAAATTGGATTGGTAAATAATACTACTCCTAGACCTCCTAATATAAGAACTGATCCCAGAAATACTACAAGTATATCGTGTATTGGTCCAGGTAAATCCATTATGTATAACAGATAAATAAGTCGAAATATTTCATGACCTTACTAAATAGTCCAGGAAAGAAAAGGGTGTTACCTTTATTTATTTTTTTTTATTGTATATGATGGGTTCCCAATTGAATTCAATCTTAATATGGATTAATGTAGATATAGATAAAGTTATTGGCCAATCCTACTTTCCTTTTTATCTATTTTCTATTTTTATTTAAAAGAAAAAAGAAAAGAATAGTTGGAATTTTCTATTTTAAAATCATCACTAAACCATATTCTCAGTTTAAAACAAAGAGTGATTCTCAACAATCAATAGTTATTATTTGTAATTTCTGACCAACCCCAAAAAAGCGGCTTGGATCCTTTATATCAAAAGGAAATCTTAGTAATCAGTAACCGTTCTTGAATCAAAGGGGTTATCCTTGTCTATTTTGATTTGAGTCGAATTTATAACTGTTTGAATTGTGTAATCTCCAATTACTGGCATTGGTAACCGACCCAAAGCAATTTGATTATAATTCAATTCGTGACGATCATAAGTAGAAAGTTCATATTCTTCAGTCATTGATAAACAGTTTGTTGGACAATACTCGACACAGTTACCACAAAATATACAGACCCCAAAATCAATACTATAATTAAGCAATTGTTTCTTTTTAATATTTTTTTCAAATTTCCAATCAACAACGGGTAGATCTATGGGACATACACGAACACATACTTCACAAGCAATACATTTATCAAATTCAAAGTGGATTCGACCACGGAAACGCTCCGATGTGATCGATTTTTCATAAGGATATTGAATAGTTACAGGTAAACGATTTGTATGGGATAAGGTAATTATGAAACTTTGACCAATGTACCTTGCTGCTCGTATTGTTTGTTGACCATAATTTATGAACCCGGTCACCATAGGGAACATATTGTGGATCTCCGTGAATAAATTGATGTTTCTTTCTCTTGTTTGAGATCAATTATGAATCTAGAATATCGTTATCTTATTCTATTATTTATAGTATTTATAGTGAAACAAGTTGGGAAGAAGTTGTCAATAATAGATTACCCAGGGAAATAGGTAAAAGAAATTTCCATCCAAGATTTAATAACTGGTCCATTCTCATTCTAGGTAAAGTCCATCTTGCTGCGATAGGAATGAACAGAAACAAATAAGCTTTAGCTAATGTAATAAATATCCCAATTGTCGTTCCAAAGACTCCATCCATTTGATTTATTCCGAAAAGTTCAGGAATAGATATATACGGAATAGAGAAATTCCACCCACCTAAGTAAAGAACTGTTATAAATAATGAAGAAACTAATAAATTTAGGTAAGAAGCAAGGTAAAATAAAGCGTATTTGATACCTGAATATTCCGTTTGATAACCTGCTACTAATTCTTCCTCTGCTTCTGGTAAATCGAAGGGTAATCTTTCACATTCTGCTAGAGAAGAAATTAGAAAAACAACAAACCCGATAGGCTGACGCCACAGATTCCACCCCCAAAATCCATATTTTGACTGCGCCTCAACTATATCAACTGTACTTAAACTGTTAGATAATCATAGTCGATAATAACATCACTGCTCGCATCGCTATTTCAAAACCGTACATGAGACTTCGGCTTCATACGGCTCCTCTATGGCCACAAATAAATGTAAGAACTTGCTCGATATTATCTCCGTCCTTATTTGGATGGTAAATATACATCGGGAAGCCAAAAATTAGACCAATGAAATTCCGTCTGCTCAAATATAAAAGGTGCTTCCGAATTGATCTTATCCATTACAATTTTAATTTCTCTTTGTTTGGTAATAACTTAATCTTTTAATAAAATACTCGTTATATCAATAAATATGTTCTATCAATAACTGATATAGATGGGGAAAATAAGAAATAAAGATCCTTTGTATTATTATTTATTCATTTTTCTCATTCTATTTTTGAATTCTATTTCTTTTGTTCCTGTTCTTCTTTCTCAGAGGGAGGGTACTCTGAAAAAAAAAATAAAGGATTAATTCGTTTTTGATAGTCATTTCTTTAATCAGTGAATAGGAGCATACTCTAGATCGGAATCGTGGGGAAGTACTGCTTGGTCATTTCTACCAACTTAAAGTCCCCATTATGATTCGTTTTATCCAAAGTTTTATATAACAATACCGTTTTTTGATACCTTATATTATCTCTATTACTAATCCTTTGTGTACCTTGGTGTTCCTAACTGTTCACTGATTTTTGATTGATCCCCCGTATGGTAATACATATAAAAAAGTAGTGGAACCCCCATACGTTGATCTTTTGTACCCGCTTCAAGATATGAGAATTAGTCAAAGAATCTTAATCTTGGGGTAAACAGTTTATATACTGCTTATGTTTATATTCTTGTACATAGGGAATGAGATTTTCTCTTCTTACTGCAAATTTCTAAGCAGTTTGATTTTACTCATATAACTATCTAGTTTAACTCATCAACCCTAATGATGAATAAAAAATGAAAATATCCATTCAATATATTCAACCTCTTTACTTTATTTCTAGAGAGAAGGGAAAATAATCATGTTCCAACGAATCACACGTAGAGATATTGATAATACACATAGAGTTAATGGTATTTCATAACTAATAGATTGAGCAGCAGCCCGTAGACCACCTAAAAAGGAATATTTATTGTTCGATCCATATCCTGACATAAGAAGTCCAATAGGAGCAATACTTGAAATGGAGATCCATAAAAAAACACCTATACTGAGATCGGCTAAAATAAGGCGATATCCAAAAGGAATTACTAAATAACTTAGTAGAACTGATATGACCGCTATAGACGGTCCCACGCTAAACAAACGAATATCTCCTCTAGATGGAAGTAGGTCCTCTTTAAAAAGTAATTTGGTCCCATCTGCTAGAGCTTGAAGAATCCCCAACGGACCGGCATATTCAGGCCCAATACGTTGTTGTATTGCTGCGGATATTTCTCTTTCTAACCACACAATTACTAGGACCCCTATTGTGATTCCTAATAGAAGGGCGAAAATGGGAACAAAGATCCATATGAGTCCATAAACTTCTTTTAAGGATTCCAATCTAGAAAAAGAATTGATAGCTTGTACTTCTACTTCTGTCGTATCAATTATCATTTCAACGATCAACTTCTCCCATAATGATATCTATACTACCTAGTATCGTCATGATATCGGCCAATTTCATTCTTTTAACTAATTGAGGGAGAATTTGCAAATTGATAAAACCAGGTGGCCGAATTTTCCATCTCCAGGGGAAAACACTACTATCTCCTATCAAATAAATTCCTAATTCTCCTTTTGGGGCTTCTACTCTTACATAAAGTTCTTGTTTCGACAATTCAAAATTGGGTGAAAGTTTTTTAGTAATAAATCTATATTCAAAATTAGTCCATTCGGAATTTTTTGCTCTATCAAAGCGCCGGACTTCTAAATTTTCATAGGGTCCCCCAGGAATTCCTTCTAGAGCCTGTTGAATAATTTTTATAGATTCCTTCATTTCACCGATTCGGACTAAATAACGAGCTAGTGAATCTCCTTCTTTTTGCCATTGGACTTCCCAATCGAATTTATTGTAACACTCATAACTATCAACTTTACGAAGATCCCATTGTATTCCAGAAGCACGTAACATCGGCCCTGATAAACCCCAATTTATTGCTTCTTCTCCACCAATAATGCCCACTCCTTCAACTCGTTCCAAAAAAATGGGATTCCGTGTAATAAGTTTTTGATATTCAGCAATTCCTGTTAAAGAATAATCACAGAAATCCAAACATTTATCTATCCAGCCATAAGGAAGATCAGCAGCAACCCCCCCAATACGGAAATAATTATGCATCATTCGCATACCCGTAGCAGCTTCGAATAGATCATATAACAATTCCCTTTCTCTGAAAATATAGAAAAAGGGAGTCTGTGCGCCGATATCCGCCATAAAGGGCCCAAGCCATAATAAATGAGAAGCTATACGACTCAATTCCAGCATAATGACTCTAATGTAACTGGCTCTTTTAGGTACTTGAACACTTTCCAATCGTTCTGGTGCATTTACTGTTATTGCTTCTGTGAACATAGTGGCTAAATAATCCCACCGTGTTACATAAGGCAAATATTGTATAATTGTTCGATTTTCTGCTATTTTTTCCATCCCTCTGTGTAAATAACCCAATACGGGTTCACAGTCAATAACATCTTCACCATCAAGAGTAACGATCAGTCGAAGAACACCATGCATTGATGGGTGATGAGGACCCATATTAACTATCATGAGATCTTTTCTTGTAGCCGGTACAGTCATATCTTTTCTTCCTTAATTCATTATTCCATGAATTTATCAAACGAAGTTCATCAAAATGAAAAATTTAATAACTACTAATAACTAAAGAAAAAAATGCAAACCAACCTTCAAATTAACGAGTTTTTGACTCCCGAATACCTAATTGACCAATTAATTTCTTATAACGTACTCTATTTTTATTTGACAAATAATCCAGTAGCCGTTGACGTTTTCCCAGAATTTTCCGTAGGCCCCTTTGTGATAAAAAATCTCTTTTATGTAATTCCAAATGTGAAGTGAGTCTCCGTATCTTATCCGTAAAACTGAATACTTGAAATTCAACAGATCCGCAGTTTTTTTCTTTTTCTTGTCGAATAGCTAAGATGAATGCATTTTTGACCATAAAAAACCAATTTTTCTATTTTTTTCTTTTCCGTGTATTTTACCGATCAGGAAAAATAATAATTATTATTATACCAGTTAGTTCCAGTTATTTGAATCTAGTACAAAAAAAATGGGATTTCTTCATATACACTACTTCAAATTTATATTATTTTTTTCTTTTCCGTGTATTTTACCGATCAGGAAAAATAATAATTATTATTATACCAGTTAGTTCCAGTTATTTGAATCTAGTACAAAAAAAATGGGATTTCTTCATATACACTACTTCAAATTTATATTAATTTTATCCAAATCAAATTTGTAATTTGATTTGGATAGAAAAGGATGATACATTTATCAGAATGTAACATGGTGTATGTGTATATCTTTCGGTTTTTATCCACCGAATATGGCATGCGATAGATATATAGGAAATATACTATTAACTAATTCTGAATCGTGGATACATATGTATTCTTGACATACTGAAATGACTACCGTTATTGGTATCAAACCAATAACGATTCATACAAGCTAAATCTTCTAATCGATAATTGGGCCAAAGAAACGATTTGAATTTAATGAATTTATTTGCATCTGTATTAAGATGCTTTTCCCCGTTTAAAAATTGTCCCCAGTTTTTTATGTTGTTTTGATTGCAAAATAGTGGATTTCGATTCACAACATTCCAATTCCGGGAATTGAAACAAATTAAAATTCTAAATTCTCTACGACGTCTGGGAGATAGAATATTTTCGGGAACAAGGAAATCAAAATGATTTCTGTTTCTATTCACAAGCATATTGCTGTGTTGTGCAATGGATCCATCAAAATTCTTTTTTTCAACATATCCACTTTTTATTATGCATTTTCCATTAGTTTGGCGCTTATTCTTATCAACCAATGAAATACCTATGGTTTGATATATAATAGATTTTCCATCCTTTTTCATAGATAAACGAATTGGTTCGATAATAAATATTCCTCTTTTTATCAATTCTGTAAGAGTTAGGTCTTTCTGAATCAACATTACATCCAGATGCATCTCTCCTCTTTGAATTGAGGATATAGCAATTTCTCTTGGATCTATCAGTCTAAGTAGGAGACAATATACCTTGATATTATTGATCATTCTTTGATTCAAGGAATCATCCCATCTTAATTGAAAAAGAAAATATTTTTTCAGGAAGAAATCCAGTTCTGCTTCTTTCTTGCTCTTGAATTGTTTTTTCTTTCTACCCTTTTTAATGTCTGCTCCCGTGTAATCTTCTTCAAGATTTTTCTTTTTGTTTTGTTTTCGTAGATCTGATACAAAATCTCCTTGACCTTGTTGTTTGTTTTTTTGGGGGTTGGTATTTTCTAATTCAAGATATTCTTTCTTTTCATTTTGACTAATATTTTTTTCATAGAAATGCAAATTAAAAATAAGTAATTTGATTGGTATGATCCACGGGTTAATCTTATACACATCAAAAATAAGTAATTTGATTGGTATGATCCACGGGTTAATCTTATACACATCAAAAAGTAGTACAAATTCTGGGAAAAACCAAGGTTCTAAATTTGATATGGTATGATATAACCTTTCTTGATTCATTCCTATCCAATCAAAAAAATATTTTTTTTGATTGGATGGGTTGATTTTGTGATGAATCGTAAAAGAAAAAGGATCCTTTTTTTCAAATTTTTGAGAATTTTGAGTTTCAGTTTTAGCATTTTTATGAATCTTGGTGCCGGTATGCGTATTGGCCCAGGTCTCAATATCGATATTATTTCTAAGACAAAAATGGAGAATTCTACAATCAAAAAATTTTCTATCCATATTTTTGTCCATATCAATAATAGATCTTTTTTCTAGATAATCACTAATAGATATACTTATCAATCTATAAAATGATTCGGATTTAAGTGTATTTGTATTGAAATTATATGGAATTTTTTTGTCCTCTATTTGTAATGTTGATCCAGAAATATACGAGTCCTTACTATTGATCCATAAATATACGAGTCCTTACTATTCCCATAATTTATATATTTATATGACAAAAGATCATATCCGTAATGTTTTTTCCATTTTTCTTTTTGACTTATCGATGAGTCCGCTGCATAGTAATTTTGTTTCGTGTAATGAATTAATTGGTCTTTTTCTTTTTTATATAAATCTAATTTCATTGAGTCTTTCTTTTGAATCGTACGACATTGATTGACTCTATTTCGCCATCTTTTCGGTACTAAGTGATCCCACTTGGTCTGAGATAAATTGTATTGATAATGACCCCTTAACCAATTTTTCCATTTATTCATTCCAGACTTATGCATTTTTTTTTGTCTTGGTTTGGAATCAAATATTCCTCGTGTCGTACAATAATTCTTGATTATATCCCTAAGAAAAGGATAGGTGTGGTGATATTGAAGTACAGATTTCAAATGATACTTGTTAAGTAATTGATTTTGTGATAATTTGTAAAATACATAGGCTTGAGACAAAGAAGATAAGTCACAATTATTATTCCTAACATTTTGATTACTAATATTAGTATTAGAAAAATTCGAAAACGGATTTTTTATAGTCGAAATAAAGTTCATTGTATTTTGATTTGTTTTCTCAATTCCTTCTTGATTTGTTTCAGCGTTGAAAATGGATTTGTTGATCATTTTTTTTGTTGATTCAAAGAAAAGTTGTGCATTGATACTTGGAATCTTAATGATACATAGTAATATATCCATGTATATTTTTTCAACGAAGGATTTCATAAAATAATGTGATTTACGTATTACTCGGATATTTTTTCTTTTGAATATTTGCCAAATATCCTTCTTCGATTCCGATCTTTTATCATCACAAGCTCGAACTATTTTTTTCTTTCCTTTTGTGATTCCTTCTATTTGAGTCCTAATTGTGATTGTCTTATTAGCAAGATCTTTCATTTTTGTTTCTATGAGTGAATAATTTTCATTTACACAATTCGCGGATCGAATTCGAATGGTCGATTCTCGGATAATCTTATTATTTATATTGGAATCTTTTTCGTTTTCATTCGATTCATATACTTTTACCTTTCTCAATTTCAATAAGAAAATGGGGTTTACTTTTTCAAGTTCTTTCATTATTAGGTTTATAACTAGTCTTGTTTTTTCTTTTGAAACTTTTAGAAAACCTTTTCTTCTTTCTTTGAAAACCCTTATAACTTGAAAAAATTGCCTTTTCGCTTTTCTCGTTTTTTTTTCGAGTTCGTTAAAAATGGGTTCAAAAAAAGAAGGTCGTTTTCGGGGAGACCCAAAAGGTAGTTCTGCTTCCCTTCCCCAAATTGTTAAAAAACAAAAATTGTCTTTTTTCTCCTTTTTGCTTATTTTCTGATCTCTATCTCTATGATGAGATCGTACTTTAGATCTTCGCCAAGGTTTCAGACAGAAAGGAAATAGAATCTTTATCTGAATACCGTCTGTTAACCAATTTTGGGGAAATTCTGTTTCTGATAATTGAACGCCATTATAGGTACATTTAACATGCATTTCTTTATTCCATTCCTTCAAATCCTCGTACCATTCGGGGAATTGCAATAATAACATACGACCAATATTTTTAGCTATTATCAATAAGGGTAATATAACGTATTTTCTAAGAAAAGATTGGGTTACTAACATGAAACCTCTTATTGCTTGAGTAAATATAAAGGTATCCCAAGCTTCTGATATTGCTATTCGTTCATTTTCTTCTTCTTTCTCTTCGTAAGAAATTTGCAATTCTGGGTTTTCCCCTACCCAATTCCTAAAAATGTGATTAATCATTTTAGGGATATCCCCTACCCAATTCCTAAAAATGTGATTAATCATTTTAGAGATATCAAAAAACGAAAAAAAAAATGTTTTGTCTATGCGATCAAAAAAAAGTGGAGAATGCACATTTGCTTGAAACATTTCCCAAATAACTGTTTTACGTCTTTGAGCACGCATGGATCCTTTGATTATACCCCGTCGAAAATCCGATTGTTGTGAGTAACGTATCAAAGCCACTTCCTCTTCTTCATCATTAGTGCTATTATTACTAGTATTATTATTACTAGTACTGGAATTAGTACTCTGATCGTTATCAGTATAAATTACCACGCGTTTGCCTTTTCTTGAACGAATTTCGGGATCTTCCGTCGATTCTTCTTCATTTTCTTCTTCCTCTTCTTCTAAATCATCTATCAATTTGTATGACCAACGAGAAACCCTTTTACTGATTTCTTCCATTCCAATAGATTTCCTTCTAATTGTTGTTAGATCATTTGGATCAGTTGAAATTACATCGAATATAAATTTCAAAGATTTTGCTTGACTTTCTGAATCAATTCGTCGTGCGTGTTCAAAAGATAATTCATCGATTGAGGTTAAGGAATTCCCAATCGAATTCAATAAAAATTTCCCGCTAAAGCCAAACGTATTCTTTTGATGTTCTAATTCTCGAGAATCATTATGAAAGAGACCATGAATCTTATTTATCCAAAACATTTCTACGGAATCTGCTGTGGAAGTTATTAAATCGTTCATGATTGCACGTGAATCACATTTTTTTATTGTTCCTCGATAAGGTCCGTTCAAAAAAGGATCATACCTTTTTGGCAAGTATTCTTGTTCATTCTCATCA